AATAAAGTAAAAGCGGGTAGCGGGAATCGAACCCGCATCGTTAGCTTGGAAGGCTAGGGGTTATAGTCGACGTTGATTCATCATTTTTAACGTCTCTAATTCAAAACTGAACGTGAAACTTTGGTTTCATTCGGCTCCTTTATGGAAGATGTATAAATTCCTATATTAAGACATGAACGAAAAAAAAAATTCCACCCATAACATCTATGTCAGCTTTTCTGTCTGAATGTATTCAGAACAACCCGCTTTCTAGACGATCCCTATAGAAAAGAGGGGGATTATATTATAACAACCTTTCTAGTTACTTCGTTCTCTATTTCTATGTGAGAGAATCCTTAGGAAAAGCATTTTGTTTCTACCGAGCTAAAACAATTTGTCGATGTCTCTAGTAAACCAAAGTCATTGTTTAATAGCCATTTTGCTTCAATTTCCGTAATACAAATTCCAAATTAAAGATTTAGTTACGATTAGAAAGCCACTTTCTATCTTTATCCATGGATCCTTTACTCATACTTATTCAATTAGAAGTATTGATCTAATTAAAAAAAAAAAATTATGTTTCGTAATCTCATAATCCAATTTTTCAATTTTTAATTGATTCTTGGATACAAATCACGAGAATGTATATTCTTCCTCGAATTTTTCATTGAGAGGTAAAGGATTAAATCCTTTTAAGAAATAAAGTTTTTGGTCGGAATGAAATATTAATCAAACCGAAAGACCCCTTAACTATATAAAGGATTATAGAACGAATCACACTTTTACCACTAAACTATACCCGCTACAATCCGATTATTGTATATAAATGAACCTTTTGTCGAACAAGAAAATGGGTCGTAATAAAAAGTGAAAAGAGTAAAAAGAAAGGATAGGATCATAAAATAATCATGAAAATTAGAGCGTTTACGTGTTGTATCAGAGAACCCAATGAGATTCGGAAAAGAGAATTCATTAAATTTCAATAACTAAAACTAAATAACAAGTGTTTTTTTGCCGGAGGTTTTTGACCTAGACGTCTCGACAAAACTACTTAAGCCATAACATACATGAAAATGTATTGTGCAAGAATCCACAGTTCCCTTTTTGTTATTTATTTACTTTACTAAAATAAAAGGAATAAAGAAAATAAAGAATAAATATAAAAAATTAAGATAAGAAACGACACTTTGATTCGATATCATTTGATTCTATATCATAGAAATCAAAAGAGTTTTTATTTTTCCAATCGTAATAACAAGCAAGTATTTTAGTTTTCAAATAAAAAAAAATTATTTATGATTCGTTGGAACAATAAATGGCGGGCCCGGCCTGGTCAGTACTTAGCCGGGCCGTGGAACTAAAAAGCACTCTCGGATGAAAAAAAATATTATGAAGGGCTCTTTCAATCCTTATTTTTTATAATGTAACATAGTATTATCCTTTTTCAATTGGGAGGAGAGATGGCTGAGTGGACTAAAGCGTCGGATTGCTAATCCGTTGTACGAGTTTTTCGTACCGAGGGTTCGAATCCCTCTCTTTCCGTTTTTGTTGATGACTTGGTATTTTCTTTCGAATTTTTCGCGAGCTCTTTTTATTTTTAATAGTTAAAAATGTGTAATAGATAAAATCCTACTAAGAACATTTAAAAATCAAGCAAGGAAAACCTTATCTTTTATTCTTCACGTCCAGGATTACGTCCTGGATCATTAGACAGGAATCCGAAAATAAAGAGAGAAACAAAGAATATCACTACCGTGTAAACAAATAGTTTGAGAGTAAGCATTACATAATCTCCAAGATTTTTTTTAGTAAAAAAGAGAATAGATTCTCCGTTTTTATACCGCATACCCTACTATTTTGATTTTTTATTTTGACACCAAGAAATAAAGTGGGGTGATCCAGATTTTTCGCGGTTGTACAAGAATTTCAATATTTGAATTGAGGGTGTAAGACTTATCTGATCTTATCAATTCTTTTCTTTGAATTTTTTTTTTTTTTTCGATAAATCATGAATTTGTCTAGACATTATTAAATTAAAGATATCATCGAAAACTTACAGCAGCTTGCCAAACAAAGGCTAAGAGAAAAAAAAACAGGGGTATTACTGGCATAACATCTACGATTGGATTTAAAAAAGCGTAGGCCTCGGGCAATTTGGCGACGAAAAAACTACTTGAATAAAGAGCAGAATTAAGACAGATACAGATCAAACTAAATATATTAAGCATAACAAACATTTTGTTCTTGAGGATAATTGTATTTTATTTATTTTGATTGAGTTATTAATAAATTGAGTTTTTTATTATTTTATTATTATAAATATGTTATTATTCATAGAAAAGAAAAATGAATAAAAAGAAAATAAGATAGACCAAAAAACTTTCTTTGATTTGAACTCACCCAATCAAAAATCCTTCAATTCTCAAATCAAAAGAGAATAGAATAAACCATACTTTCATACAATATCTTAATTGAATTATATGTAATGATCAATAAATTCTGTTTAATTCTACGTCTACATGTATAAAAATTCTAGTAATCTATTTTATAGATAATAGATATTTAGACTTGAGTTGACGAACAACCAGTACCAATATTAGTGTTTATTAGTGTCGACTAGAAATGGGGCGTGGCCAAGTGGTAAGGCAACGGGTTTTGGTCCCGCTATTCGGAGGTTCGAATCCTTCCGTCCCAGAACATACCTGACCCACGGTCATTTTATTAATCTATAATTTTATTATTTTATAATAAAAAATAAAATATATATCTATATCATAATAAAATATATCAAAATAAAGATTGTCTTTTCGACCAGTCTTCCGTTTAGGAGTATAATATTGTTATAGAATGTGATTCTTATTTCTTTTTTTTTTTTTTTTTTTTTTATTAATMATATMTTTTTCACAAATTTAATCGAGTTCAAATAACACGCATATGAAACGAAATTTGGATTTGTTAAATATTACTGATTTTACAATATGAAATATGAAAAAATAACAACCTAAATCTTCAATCTTTCCTTACATCAGTCTTTTTTTTTATTAATCATTGATGGTTTAATCCAATATGGATTTATCTTTCTCTTAATGATGATAAAAAGCGAATGGTACTTACTGTAAAACCTTATGCAAATAATGATATAGGGTAGGAAACTATTCAATCAATTAAATCTTTTTAATGATTGCTTATGAGTTCTTGGTACTCTAAGAAGTGTGAAATTGTTGAATTTATCCTATCACGTTACTTGAAGATAGAGATTCAAAATAACTTGTTTATTCGTGTTTATTTATTCATGTTATGTTAGTTATAATTAAAAAAATAATTAGAAACAATGGGGTTAAATTGATTGAATTCTTGTTGAGACTTCGTCATACATTATCCATTCTTCATATAGAAGAAAAAAGTATAGATTATTATGTACCGACCGAACCGATGATTATTCACGATTCCATAATTGAATCAATTACATACTGGTTCCAAACTGAAGGAATGTTATGGTAAAACTTCGTTTAAAACGATGTGGCAGAAAGCAACGTGCGACTTGAAGGACATGATCAGCTGTGGATTCTTACATCCACCACTTTTTTATATTATATAGGAACGAAAGTGCTCTTGGCTCGACATCATTTGTTCTGTTCCACTGGAACCCTCATTTTTGAGAGTGTTGCCATGTAAATAGTACACGATGGAGCTCGAGTAGAACGTATTGATTAATTTCTCAAGGGCAAGAATCTAAGGTTAGTATCGATCAATAAATTGGAACAACTTCGTAAGTATATTTTAGATATATAAATCTAAAGGATCCAATTCGATAAAATTTTAAAGTTAATTTTGTTGGAATTGGTAAAACTCTTTTGATCAAATCAAAAGTAAAGTGTATTACGTAGGAATCAACCATTCATACGATTCTTTGATAGAAAGAAATCACAAAAAATGGTATGTTGCTGCCGTTTTGAAACGATTTAAAGATCACCGAAGTAATGTCTAAACCCAATGATTCAAGGCAAAGATAAAGATCCTGGAACAAGGAAATACCGTTTTCAATTGTCTCAACAACCAGATCATATTTAAGAATCAAAATAGATTCTAAAGGAGACAGACAAAAAGGGTTAGAGACCACTCAATAAATTTAATACCTAAAAGGTTTCTTTTGAGTTATTTGAGAGTTATTCAACTTGAGTTATGAGGATACAAATAATTTTTTTTTTTGGGGGGGGGGGGAGACTAAGAAAAAGTATTTAAACTAAAATCAATAATATAATGAATTTGATGATTTTATGGATCTATTTGATATTATGATTCTATACATAGACATAATTTAGAATTTTCTCGAGCCGTACGAGGAGAAAACTTCTTATACGTTTCTAGGGGGGGGGGGAGTATTGTTCATCTATCCCAATGAGCCATTTATCGAATCGTTGCAATTGATGTTCGATCCCGACGAGAGGGAAGAGATCTTCGTAAAGTGGGTTTTTATGACCCGATAAAGAATCAAATCTATTTAAATGTTCCTGCTATTCTATATTTCCTTGAAAAAGGTGCTCAACCTACAGGAACTGTTCATGATATTTCAAAAAGGGCGGGGGTTTTTACGGAACTTCGCCCTAATCAACAAATAAAATTCAATTAATGAAATAAAAAAAATGTGGATGATTTGTATATAGCCTTGTATAACCTTTTTGTTTCTTTGCTATTTCCTCTTTTGTTCTATTTATATCATACTAAATTTATTATTGTTACTATAAAAGAGTGTCTTTTATAACGACAAAAATCTATTTATATTTTATTGATATAAATTTTATTGATATATATAAAATAGATAGAAAAAGATTAAGTGAATAAATAAATGAAGTAATCGGGTCTATAAATATAAAAAATATAAAATTTTGAGATTACTGTCAATGAGTTAAGGAACAAATAAAAAAACACAAAGGATTTCACTTGCTTATTTTAGTGAATAAACCTCATTTTTTTACTTAATTTATTTTTCCACCAATATTGTATCAATGTTGTGTTGTATA